GCCAAGGGGGGCTCCTCTCTACCCACCCTGTATATTGTCTTTTTCATTTCATGTTGCAATAGAAACTTATTATTTGATTATATGATACGAGATTATACGAGAATGAATTCTTCATTTCATTTATAGGTTATATTCTAGTATAGGAAGAAACAACTATTTATCTTTTTATCTTTTCGATGAGCATTTTTTTGTACATGACATGAGAGAAACCTCTTTTTATATTTCTAATTGAGGATTCTAGATCCTATCATAATATATATTGATAGTGATACCCTGAATTACCCCCAAAAAGAATCATTTCTTTCAATACTCACCCGTTGTTAGTTAACAATTCCAATGATTGGATCATATGCTTAATTCTGATAGGAAATAAAATAGTAAAATGATTATTCATCGAATGACTATTCATCTATTATATTTTCATCAAATAGGGAGCAAGAAGACTCTATGAAAAAGTGGTGGTTCAATTCGATGTTGTCTAAGGAGAAGTTAGAACATAAGTGTGGGCTAAGTAAATCAATGGATAGTCTTAATGCTGTTGGACATACCGGTGGAAGCGAAGAACCCATTCTAAATGATACGGAGAATAACATTCCTAGTTGGAGTGATAGTGGTAGTTATAGTTTCAGAAATGTTGATTATTTATTTGATATCAGAGATATTTGGAGTTTTATCTCTGATAACACTTTTTTAGTTAGGGATGGTAATGGTGACAGTTATTCTGTATATTTTGATATTGAAAATAAGATTTTTGAGATTGACAATAATAGTTTTTTTCTGAGTGAACTAGAAAATTTTTTTTCCAATTATTTGAATAGTAGGTCTAAGAGTAACAATCACTACTATTATCATTACATGTATGATACTCAATCTAGTTGGAATAATCACATTAATAGTTGCATTGATAGTTATCTTCGTTTTGAAGTCAGTATTCATAGTGACACTTTCAGCGGTACCGACAATTACAGTGACAGTTACATTTCTAGTTTCATTTGTACTGAAGGTAGTCAAAGCAGGAATTCTAGTATAAGAACTGGTGGTAACAACCGTGATTTCAATATAAGAGGAAGATCTAATGATTTGGATATAAATAAAAAATACAGAAATTTATGGGTTCAATGCGAAAATTGTTATGGATTAAATTATAAAAAATTTTTTAGGTCAAAAATGCATATTTGTGAACAGTGTGGATATCATTTGAAAATGAGTAGTTCAGATAGAATCGAACTTTTGATTGATCCGGGCACTTGGGATCCCATGGATGAAGATATGGTCTCTATGGACCCCATTGAATTTCATTCAGAGGAGGAACCTTATAGAGATCGTATTGATTCTTATCAAAGAAGGACAGGTTTAACTGAAGCTGTTCAAACAGGCATAGGTCAACTAAATGGTATTCCCATAGCAGTTGGGGTTATGGATTTTCAGTTCATGGGGGGTAGTATGGGATCCGTAGTAGGCGAGAAAATCACCCGTTTGATCGAGTATGCTACTAATCGATCTCTACCTGTCATTATTGTGTGTGCTTCTGGGGGAGCACGTATGCAAGAAGGAAGTTTGAGCTTGATGCAAATGGCTAAAATATCTTCTGCTTCATATAATTATCAATCAAATAAAAAGTTATTCTATGTATCAATCCTTACATCTCCTACAACTGGTGGAGTAACTGCCAGTTTTGGTATGTTAGGAGATGTTATTATTGCTGAACCCAACGCCTATATTGCTTTTGCGGGTAAAAGAGTAATTGAACAAACATTGAATAAAACAGTACCCGACGGTTCACAAGCGGCTGAGTATTCATTCCATAAGGGCTTATTTGACCCAATCGTACCACGTAATCTTTTAAAAGGTGTTCTGAGTGAGTTATTTCAGCTGCACGGTTTCTTTCCTTTGAATAAAAACGCAAAAAAAAAATATCGAAATAAAATGAAAATATAGATATAGAAGTGATTTCTATGTCTACAAGGATGGGGGAATAATAAAATTTCTTAAACTTAAAGCGGATTATCATATATATTCGTCTAAAAAGATGAATAGGTACACTTCATTTAGTTCTCATTCCTTGCACTTATTAACTACTTAAATATTAATATTATTTAGAATAGTTTCTATATAATAGAGATACTTATCATAAGATATCTTTATAATAGGTACAAATATTAAATCGAGGTACCCATTCTATGACAGATCTTAACTTACCCTCCATTTTTGTCCCTTTAGTGGGCCTAGTATTTCCTGCGATTGCAATGGCTTCTTTATTTCTTCATGTCCAAAAAAATAAGATTGTCTAGATCCGATGGGACCAAATTTCATCAATTTATTTCAACACTGAATCATAATACAGATATTTGTTTAGTGTAATATGGGACAATATGTGGCTTTTTCCGAACACAAACGAAAGAACTGTTATGCATGCGGATACATGATATCCGCATAAATGTATGTATATGATATGCGGGTATATCTGGTTAAAAACGATCGGCGAATATTTTTATAATAGAAAGTATATGTATCTAACCAATTATTCCTAATGGTTCATATCAGACTAGTGCTAGTTGATGAAAGTTACTTCGGCATCATGAAAAGTAAAGTCCAATTTTTTCTCAATTCCAATCGAATGCAACTGGGTCTAGTATAGTATGAACTGGCGATCAGAACATATATGGATAGAACTTATAACAGGGTCTCGAAAAGCAAGTAATTTTTGCTGGGCCTGTATCCTTTTTTTAGGTTCACTAGGATTCTTAGTGGTTGGAACTTCTAGTTATCTTGGTAGGAATCTGATACCTGGATTTCCATCTCAGCAAATCATTTTTTTTCCACAAGGAATCGTGATGTCTTTCTATGGAATCGCGGGTCTATTCATTAGTTCATATTTGTGGTGCACAATTTCATGGAATGTAGGTAGTGGTTATGACCGATTCGATAGAAAAGAAGGAATAATGTGTATTTTTCGTTGGGGATTCCCTGGAATAAATCGTCGCATCTTCCTTCGCTTCTTTATGAAAGATATCCAATCAATCAGAATGGAGGTTCAAGAGGGTCTTTTTCCTCGTCGTATTCTTTATATGGAAATCAGAGGCCAAGGAAACATTCCCTTGACTCGTACTGATGAGAATTTGACTCCGCGAGAAATTGAGCAAAAAGCTGCTGAATTGGCCTATTTCTTGCGCGTACCAATTGAAGTATTTTGAAATGAACCAAACGAAGAATGAATGTTTTCTCCACATAATAGAAGGAGCTTGCTAATTTCCCTTTTTTTTAATACAATTGAAGTTTCCTCAGACTGTTCATTCGAGAAAAACATGTTAGATTCCATTTCCTCGTTCCGTTGACGCAACAACCCGCTAGAATAAAACAAAAGTTGGGGAACGTATATGGAACAACTACAACTATTCCAACTATAATAAATATAATAAACTATAATAAGAATACATTTTTTCTATACCAAAACCCTTTTGTATCCGTATTTGTATGCGTATAGGGCCCAACTCCATTCTTTTATACTAGTAAAAAGTCTAATAAATCTAATTAAGTATGAATTCATCAAATATCCGAATATGTATTTCGTAATACAGAATTCATACTTTTAGGTTAAGCCTCAGATTTTGAACTGATACCGTATTCCTGTGCTGTGGTTAGACGGTGCAACATTTCGAAATAATTAATTGAGATACCCGGAAATCCTATTTACTTAATTTATTACTTAATTTATTTACTTTTTATATTATATATATATATTTCTCTATCTATTTATTTCGAATTTTTTTCATCCGAAAAAGGACCCTTATTTTATTTCTATATTCCTTAATTCCTTCTGGATCTAAGGAGTCAATTATTATACAAAAATGGGAATAGATCCATAGGTTCCATACCTTGTTATAGAACTTGTGCTTTAGAGAAACATCAGATCAGATAGAGTTGACAAATGAAGCAGTTCATTAACAATTCACAGATAAAAAAAAATGAAAAAAAAGAAAGCATTGATTTCCCTCCCATATCTTGCATCTATAGTATTTTTGCCCTGGTGGGTCTCTCTCTCATTTCAAAAAAGTCTCGAACCTTGGATTATTAATTGGTGGAATACTAGGCAATCCGAAACTTTTTTGAATGATATTCAAGAGAAAAATGTTATAGAAAAATTCCTAGAATTAGAAGAACTATTCTTGTTGGATGAAATGATAAAAGAATACCCAGAGACACATATACAAAATATACAAAAGCTTCGTATAGGAATACACAAGGAAACGATACAATTGGTCAAAACACACAATGAATATCATCTCCATATCATTTTGCATTTTTCGACAAATATAATATGTTTCGCTATTTTAAGCGGTTATTTTATTCTGGGTAATGAAGAACTTGTCATTCTTAATTCTTGGGTTCAGGAATTCTTCTATAACTTAAATGACACAATAAAAGCTTTTTCGATTCTTTTAGTTACTGATTTATGGATTGGATTTCACTCGACCCATGGTTGGGAACTAATGATTGGTTCGATCTACAATGATTTTGGATTGGCTCATAACGACCAAATTATATCTGGTCTTGTTTCCACTTTTCCAGTTATTCTAGATACAATTGTGAAATATTGGATCTTCCGTTTTTTAAATCGCGTATCTCCTTCGCTTGTAGTCATTTATCATTCAATGAATGAATGAAGAACTTATTTGATCTCCTGATATCAATCCAAATTTTTCTTCGCGCATAAAGAAAGCATTTTCCATTTGACTTATTCTTTCTTTATACTTCTACCTCTTCAAGGTATTTGTCCTATTTCAATAGAATTATTTCAGTACAATGGCAGACTCGTGGATAGGGAACTATACTAGCTACCTATCTAATTTATTGTAGAAATTCCTGGATGAATGATTGGATCATGCAAAATAGAAATACTTTTTCTTTTTCTTGGGTAAAGGAACAGATCGCTCGATCTATTTCTGTATCGATCATGATATATGTAATAACTCGAACATCTATTTCAAATGCGTATCCCA